CCGAATACCTATTTCTAATTAATTCCTATTATACAAAAGCAGTCCAGATAGACTGAGCAAAAAAGGGTTTTATTTCGATTCCCTATTTTGAAAATCAGATATTAATTTTCTTCAGTCAGAATGAACAGAAAAATAAGATGATTCAAAGAAGTTCTCTACCCCGAACTTTGTATCGCGCGTATGACTTAGCACAACTAGGAAAGTAAGATCAGATAAACAAGACTAAAAAAAGATTCATCGGAATAGCAGAATACAAAATTAAGAAATGAAAAAAATAAAGGGGAGCCTAATCTCACCCCCTTCTGTACCATAAAGAAAAGATATATTCAATTTTTACCATTTTCTAAAAAGAAAAAGAAGTGCTTCTAGATTATAGACTTATCCACTTAGATGAATAAATCATACTATACTCTATTTATATTATGAACGAATATGTATCTCAATCCATCTCGAGGTATTTGTATCAATACCTATTCGGTAGATCTTTTTTTCTCTGCCAGGAACCAGATTTGAACTGGTGACACGAGGATTTTCAGTCCTCTGCTCTACCAACTGAGCTATCCTGACCTTTTCTTGTGCATCATCCTAGTAGAGGATTTGTATCTATGTCAATTAAAGGGATTCCAAAATCAATTAAATAAAGTATTTTAAATTCGAAATTTGAAAATGGGGGGGGTAGTCCTACGCATTGTATATGGCTTACTTAATAATACTTAAAAATAGAGTGAATAACCGGGATTCCTTCCCTACACTCGAATAAAAAAGAAATCTATTCTAGGATAAGATCCATTGAGTTCTCTTCGCACTCCTTTGGGAAAGAGTAGAATGAGAAAGCTAATGAATCTTAAATTGATAAAAAGGAAAAAAGAGGATAAATACTATAGTTAGCGAATAAAAGAGGGTTTGGGGATAGAGGGACTTGAACCCTCACGACTTATAAAGTCGACGGATTTTCCTTTTACTAGAAATTTCATTGTTGTCAGTATTGACATGTAGAATGGGACTCTCTCTTTGTCCTCGTCCGATTAATCCACTTTATTAGATGTATAAAGCCCTTCCTTCAAATTTAGAAGGAGTTCCACTAACAACACAACGTAATTAACTCGATTCGTTAGAACAGCTTCCATTGAGTCTCTGCACCTATCCTTTTCCTTTGTATTCTAGTTCGAGAACCCCCCTCTCAAAACACGGATTTGGCTCAGGATTGCCCTTTTTTAATTCCAGGGTTTCTCTGAATTTGGAAGTTACCACTTAGCAGGTTTCCATACCAAGGCTCAATACAATCAAGTCCGTAGCGTCTACCGATTTCGCCATATCCCCATTTTCCTCTTCTTTGAGACAAGGATTCCTTGTGTAATTTCATCCATCTCTTAGTTTTTTTGAATCTATTGAATTCATCACTCGACGTAGTCTAGCAGTTCGACTCTATTTGAGAGACCCCACTTGCTTATTGCAATTCAGAATTGAATTGATTGTATCGTTGAGGTATTTCCAATTCAATCCGAATCAATATATCCCAAAGTTTTTCTCTCCCCCCCCCCTACTGTATTACTTTTTTAGAGTATTCGAAATCATACTATAACGCTTGATATTCATTCTTTTTTTTTTTCTAATAAGAATTAGCTATTTTATTTGCTATGACTCTATGTCCCCCTTAGTGAAATAGGAATTCTAAAATTATTAACAAATAAAAAAATATCTCAAAAAAAAAGTCGATAATGATCGAATGAAAATGCCAATAAAGTTGCATTTTCTCTTTATTATATCTTTCATATATATTATTCTTTTCTATGTATTAGATTATTCGTCGGAGCCATATCAAATTGAAAATATCTGAAATCCAATTCCATTATAGAAATAGGAATCAATTCTATTCTATATAGAAAAATGGATTTGCGAATTAGAGAAATAAAAATAAAATTCAATAAATTTTTAAATTTTATTTAAAGATATCTTCTAGTTAAGCATATCAAGGTAACTTTATCTTTAAGAAGTTTTAGTTTTTTTTATAAGATTAAGTAGAACTTAAAATTTAGAATCTAGTTAATAGCTAAAATTAATAACTAAGATCTGCGATTTTACGGATTTCCTATACTATATCTATTTCTATTTGTTACACTATTTCTGCTATGTAAGCCCACTTAGCTCAGAGGTTAGAGCATCGCATTTGTAATGCGAGGGTCATCGGTTCAAATCCGATAGTCGGCTTTTTTTCTCTATCGATGTTCTACGAACAAAAATCTCTTTTTTTTTCCAAATTCAATGGAGAATCCAGGATCTTTTATGTTTTCTACCTTACAATTTTGCTAGATACAAAACAATAAAATAAATAATATATATACAAAAAATACAGATTTTGATGAAATTCTAGTTTTTGTGGTACTTTAGTTGATTTTACTCTGTTTATCCTGTAGTTTAATTCAGTTTTAATTTCGATGTATTCTGTAATGTAAATACAATGAAATTAATTGTGTAAAATGAAATTTCAATAAAATAAAAAAGGAGTCTTCATGTCCCGTTATCGAGGACCTCGTTTAAAAAAAATACGCCGTCTGGGAGCTTTACCAGGACTCACTAGAAAAACACCTAAATCCGGAAGTAATCTGAAAAAAAAATTCCATTCTGGTAAAAAGGAGCAATATCGTATTCGTCTTCAAGAAAAACAGAAATTGCGTTTTCATTACGGTCTGACAGAACGACAATTACTTAGATATGTACATATCGCTGGAAAAGCAAAAAGGTCAACAGGCCAGGTTTTACTACAATTACTTGAAATGCGTTTGGATAATATCCTTTTTCGATTGGGTATGGCTTCAACCATTCCTGGAGCCCGCCAATTAGTAAACCATAGACATATTTTAGTTAATGGTCGTATAGTCAATATACCAAGTTTTCGTTGCAAACCCCGAGATATTATTACTACGAAAGATAACCAAAGATCAAAAGGTCTGGTTCAAAATTCTATTGCTTCATCTGACCCAGGGAAATTGCCAAAGCATTTGACGATTGACACATTAGAATATAAAGGACTAGTAAATAAAATTCTAGATAGGAAGTGGGTTGGTCTCAAAATAAATGAGTTGTTAGTTGTAGAATATTACTCTCGTCAGACTTGAACTTAACGAAAAAAAGAAAGGTTCATAGAATTTTCTTCCCCTTACCCTTCCCCCGAACTAAATCGACCTAAGACCACTAATTCGTAAGACTACTAATTCGTATTTTCCCACTCAACTAGCAAAAATGGATTAACCCTAGGATCTTTTTTTTCCTATATGTATATTTTACATCCCACGGTAATTTGCTATAGAAAATTTCTATTAAATACGATATTATTGCTGGAATAAATTGTTATTTGATTTGCTACATTGTGCTCGTTAACGTTGATAAATTAAGAAAAACGGAAAGAGAGGGATTCGAACCCTCGGTAAACAAAAGTCTACATAGCAGTTCCAATGCTACGCCTTCAACCGCTCGGCCATCTCTCCTACAATAATCTTATTATGGAAAATAAACTGAGTGAATAGCGAGTTTTCTTATTCCTGCAGTACAGGTACAACCGCAACCGCTCGGAGGTTCCATAGTTCTATTGGAAAAATTCCTTTTGCTGTAAGTGGAAGGATCTTAGGTTTTTTTTACCAGGAATTGCGCTCCCTATAAAAGTTTTAGTTTGGGTTTTCCCGCAACCAAAGAAAAAGAGAATGGAAGAATTCTTCTTTTCTTCTTATTGCATAATCAAATTTATTGCATAATAAAATAAAGAAACCTTAAAATTCCGTTTGCATAAGGTACGCTACACCATACTGTCGAAATCCAAAATAGGGTATGAGACAATTAATGACTTTGCAAACACAAAATAGCTGATGAGAGAAGTTATTGTTGAGAAATAGGAAAGTGGAATGAAATCCAGTCTTAGTCAAATATTTCATATCTCCTCTTGTCCAAGCAGAATAAAAAGGATACAATTTGAGCTGCGCAGAAAATCCATATCTCTCTTATCCATTTAAAGCATATGGATTTAGAGCATACGGAGGGATCGATTTATAAGAATCGAATGTGTTTGTTTTTATGTTATTTTGTGAAGGAATGAAAACAATTCTATATGGAATGGGTTGGGAATTATGCCTAGATCCCGCGCAAATGGAAATTTCATTGATAAGACCTTCTCAATTGTAGCCAATATTTTATTGCGAATAATTCCGACAACCTCAGGAGAAAAAAAGGCATTTACTTATTATAGAGATGGTGCGATTTGACTCTTTTTTTTTTTGTTTTTTTTTTTTAGCCCTACCTACACCTTAGTCTTCCGAGAAAGAGAAGGGGTTCACATAGAGAGAACAATATTAGTAAAGCAAACCCACGCTTCGGGAAGGTGAGGTGAACTAACAATTCCTTCTGTCGTGTATCCTCGATTGATGCGGCCTCAGATGCTTCAATTATAGATTTGAGTATTGAGCGAAAGGTTATACCTACAGGATAGGTTATGGATTACAGGCCAACTCTACTCTATTAGTACCAGTAGGCAGCATAGGGGAGAAAAGCACTACACCTAGAAATAGGAAAGGAATCAACAAGAGAAAAACTTTGTTAGAAATTAGCCCTTTCCTGATCCGTATCAGGGTTGGGAAGAATGGTTGGGATAACAAACAACCATCAGGTTTGTACTTTGGATACCCCTATAACCATCAAAGATCGTTGAAGTGGCTAATTCCTCTAAATAGGGGGCGTTGAGAACAAATAAATTCTTGGAGCTATTGTTTTTTTCTAGCATTAATAAAATTCATTGGTGTTAAGAAAAACCTCTTGCGAAAAGGTTGGCTAGAGATTTCTTGGAAAAATACCAGCCCCTTTCGATTCATAATGAGACGGGACTAATTCTATTTTGATTCTATAGATTATTTCGCTTAGTACTATGTACAGAAGGGAGGAGCCGTATGAGATGAAAACCTCATGTACGGTTTTGGAACGGAGATTTTTTGAATAGAATGAACGACCGTAACGGATGTTGGCTCAATCCGAAGGAAATTATGCGGAAGCTTTGCAAAATTATTATGAAGCTACGCGACTAGAAATCGACCCCTATGATCGAAGTTATATACTCTATAACATAGGACTTATACACACAAGCAATGGAGAGCATACAAAGGCTTTGGAATATTATTTCCGGGCACTAGAACGAAACCCTTTCTTACCGCAAGCTTTTAATAATATGGCCGTGATCTGTCATTACGTGCGACTATCTCCACTATAGAAAGAAAAAAAGAGAGGATCAAATTTTCTAGTAAATACTAGAAAAAAAGGCTTTCTACATAGGGATCGTAAAAACAACGATTTTTCCCTATCAGCTGTAGGAAGGAAGGACACTTCAAGAGAATCAAAAAAGGAAGAAAGTATCGCCTATACTACTACTCTATGGATAAAGCTCTCAAATTGATAGGGAAAGCACCGTAAAGATCAATTAGTGAGCGACTGGGTCGATACAACTAAAAAAAACTGCTTACTTATCTTATCCCACGATATGGGGTCAAATTTAGGAATCCGCTTATGTAATAGAGCCGATCCACTAAGGGATTAAGCAGCGGTGTAGTATCAGATCCCAAAGATAGTAAGTTCTTTTTTCTTTCTTATGTAAAAAAGTCTTTTTCAAGGATTCTATAGAGATTTCATATATGAAACCGGGATAGTTACCTTTTAGAAAATTCGAACGAAGGCTCTAGATCTATCTATGCTTCATTCTTCTGAAGGTGGGAAAAAAGATCAAACTGATTATGGATAAAAATTAGGGTTTGAAACTTGGGTAATTAACTTCTTCTGCTTAAACCAAAAACAAATTCGATCGATTTTTTAGAAATCGAATTCAGTTAAGATAGGGGAAATTAAGATAGCAATTTATGAGCCGTATGAGGTAGGAAACTCTCAAGTACGGTTCTAAGGGAAGGAACTGCCTATTCCGACCGAGGAGAACAGGCCATTCTACAGGGTGATTCGGAAATTGCAGAAGCTTGGTTTGATCAAGCTGCTGAGTATTGGAAACAAGCTATCGCGCTTACTCCGGGAAATTATATTGAAGCACAGAACTGGTTGAAGATTACGAAGCGCTTTGAATTTGAATAAGAGCACGCTCCTTATTTTTCATAAAATGGGTGGTTTGGTTATTGATCCATTAATCAAATCAATTAGGTCGTAAGATCGAATCAAGAATTTTATTATATCCCTTTCTTCTACCTTCTATTTTATATGATATTTCATAAGGATAAACCATAGGGATAGGGTCCAGAATAGAAGTAATAAAGTGAATAAAAAGAAAAAATAGTGGCAATATAAATATTGCTAATATATCAGGACTGTCTTATTAATAATTCTAATGAGTTATCTTGGAATTTAGAATAAAATAAAAAACCCTATATTATGCTCAAGGAAAGTAGATGTATATAGGAGCTTATACCTTCAAAAAAAATACACCAGTTTCTTAAATTTCAAAAATTTTTTTCTTACGTCGGGAAATATTTGTTTTTCAAGACAAACAATGTCCGTTAGGCACCTAATCTTTATGTCATAATAGATCCGAACACTTGCCTCGCATTGACTTCAATATATAATTGCTCCAGTGAATAACTAAAAAAAATAGAAGAACGATAGATAGTAAAGAAAAGAACTAACCATAATATCTATCTTTCAAAATCTATCTTTCAAAGATTCACTAAAAAGACAGTTGGCGGGTCTCTTTGTATGTCTTGTCCGGAAAGAGGAGGACTTAATGATTATTCGTTCGCCGGAACCAGAAGTAAAAATTGTTGTGGATAGGGATCCTGTAAAAACATCTTTTGAAGAATGGGCCAGACCCGGCCATTTCTCAAGAACACTAGCTAAGGGCCCTGATACTACCACTTGGATCTGGAACCTACATGCTGATGCTCACGATTTCGATAGTCATACGGGTGATTTGGAGGAGATCTCTCGAAAAGTCTTTAGTGCTCATTTCGGGCAACTCTCCATTATCTTTCTTTGGTTGAGTGGCATGTACTTTCATGGTGCCCGCTTTTCCAATTATGAAGCATGGCTAAGTGATCCTACTCACATTGGACCCAGTGCTCAGGTAGTTTGGCCTATAGTAGGGCAAGAAATATTGAATGGTGATGTAGGCGGGGGTTTCCGAGGAATCCAAATAACCTCTGGGTTTTTTCAGCTTTGGCGAGCATCTGGAATAACTAGTGAATTACAACTCTATTGTACTGCAATTGGTGCATTGATTTTTGCAGCGTTAATGCTTTTTGCTGGTTGGTTCCATTATCACAAAGCCGCTCCAAAATTAGCCTGGTTCCAAGATGTAGAATCCATGTTGAATCACCACTTAGCAGGATTATTAGGACTTGGGTCTCTTTCTTGGGCGGGACACCAAATCCATGTATCTTTACCAATTAACCAATTTCTTGACGCCGGGGTGGATCCTAAAGAGATACCACTTCCCCATGAATTTATCTTGAATCGTGACCTTTTGGCTCA